GTTGAAATCGAAAAATGAATCGGACGATTCATGAATTTTGAATAGATCGTGGGGTAGCTAATGAAAGAAGTTGTTGTTGATAAATATGAAATTGGAAAAAAACTTTTCTTCCTATGGAACCACCGGGCGGTCATACCTGTACTACAATTAAGATGAATGACTCGCTATTCATTCGGGTTTTGGTCAAGAATAAGATTCTGTAGGAGAGATGGCTGAGTGGTTCAAGGCGTAGCATTGGAACTGCTATGTGGACTTTTGTTTACCGAGGGTTCGAATCCCTCTCTCTCCGTTTCTTTTCATTCATCAACGTTACGTTACCTACTAGAATGTGTTAAATCAAATAATAATTTCTATTATTATTCTAACAGTCCTTATTTGATAGAGATTCTCTATCCCTAATTACAGCCCTGTGATACGTAAAATACAAATAGAAATATCGTATTGATATTGAAAAGAAGAAAAAATAAAAAGAATCCTATTCCTATTATTATTATCGATCCATTTTTTTTTTATATGTGAATGAGACAAGGTACTCTATTTACTTCAGCGAAAGGAGTCAAAATTGTATGAACCTTGCTTTTTTTTATTTTCGTTAGAATCAAGTCTGACGGGAATAATATTCTACGACCAACAACTCATTTATTTTCAAACCGATCAATTTACTATCTATTATTTGATTTACAAATCCTTTATATTGTAAGGAATCGATAGTTAAATGGTTTGGCAATTCCCCGCGGGGGGATGAAACAAGATAATTTTGAATCAGAGCTTTCGATCTTTCTTTATCCTTCGTAGTAATAATATCTCGGGGTTTGCAACGATAACTTGGTATATCCACTATACGACCATTAACTAAAATGTGTCTATGGTTAACTAATTGTCTGGCTCCAGGAATGGTCGAAGCCATACCTAATCGAAAAAGGATGTTATCCAAACGCATCTCGAGTAGTTGTAGTAAAACCTGTCCTGTTGACCCTTTGGCTTTTCCAGCAATATGCACATATTTAAGTAATTGTCGCTCTGCCAGACCATAATGAAAACGCAATTTCTGTTTCTCTTCTAAACGAATACGATATTGCGATTTTTTTCCAGAGCGCAATTGGGTTTGAAGATCACTTCCGGATCTGGGTCTTTTACTAGTTAGTCCCGGTAAAGCCCCCAGACGGCGTATTTTTTTGAAACGAGGTCCTCGGTAACGAGACATATAAATAAAGGCTCCCTTTTTGATTCACTTTATTTTTACAAAAAAAATATAAATTCAGACTGAACTAAAGGATCAGCAAAGCAAAATTAAATCTACTGAAGTACTACAAAACAGAATGAAATAAATTTTATCAATATTTTTATTTTTTGTATATATATAGGAAGTTCAAGTGAAGGCTACGTTTTCCAATTTATTCTGTAGAGATCTAGTTAACTTTTTTTATTCATAGCTATAGCTGCAAGTTACCATGACATAATAACTCAACATTTAGAGAAAGCGAGAGTATATATTTTCAATCATGCAAAGAAAAAGATCGATAAAGAAAAAGAGCCGACTATCGGAATCGAACCGATGACCATCGCATTACAAATGCGATGCTCTAACCTCTGAGCTAAGCGGGCGGATACGGATATAAGAGCAATATTGTATAAGAAACTCTCGGATCTTAGCTATTACCTAGTGATTCTTCTTCTTCTTTTTTTTTCTTTTAATTTATTCTATTTTATATTCTTATTTATTCTAATTCTATTTATAGTTATTAGTTATAGATTTGATAGATTTTAGATTCTATTTATAAATTAGAAAATAGAAAAAAAGAAAATAAAACTATTTAGTATTTAGATTATTTAGATCTAGACATATAAATAGAAATTAAATTACATTTAAATTACTTAAATTACATATTCATATTATCATAAATTACATATTCATATTATCATATTAATGAAATTAATATATAAAATAAAAAAATAAATAATAAAAAATAATTATAATATAATATATAATATATAAATAATTTTGAATATGATATGATTAATATGAAGATGAATATGAAATAAAGATGGATATGAAATCAATACAATAAATCCAATCTTAAATTAAATCTTCAATAATATTATTGATCATTTTATGATAATTAAAATCATATTATGAATTATGCATAATTCATTTATTATCATTCTAATGGTGGAATTAGAAAACTATACTATAAATATAAATTTCACGTAACGAAACTATCTATATCCTAATAGATAAATATATGGATAAATAATAAATAGTTAAAAACTAAAGAGAATCATATTCTATTGAATATTGAATATTGATTTCTATTCGAATAATGGAAATTCATGACTAAAACGGATAAAAACTTGTATTCTATCATTATACACAAGAGGACGAAAAAAAAAAAAAGAATGAATATCGACCGTAAAAAAAAAAAGAATGAATATCGACCGTTATACTATTTTTAATTGCGCTGTAAAATTAAAGGGGGAGTAAAGGCATAGATATATGTGGGATATATCTATCCATATTGAATTGCGGATACATCAATGATAGAATCATTTCGGATTGAAACAAATAGGGTTCATCCAATAGACCAATAGAGATTAAATGATAGAATAAAATTATAGGATGGCAAAAAAAATAAAATAGCAGCCTTTTCAATATTCAATATAGGAATCATTACCTAATGAATTCAACAGTTCCAAGATCAATGAAAGAGTTGGATGGAATTACAACTGGATCCTTGTATCAAAGCAAAGGGGGATATGGCGAAATTGGTAGACGCTACGGACTTGATTGGATTGAGCCTTGGTATGGAAACCTGCTAAGTGGTAACTTCCAAATTCAGAGAAACCCTGGAACTAAAAATGGGCAATCCTGAGCCAAATCTTTGTTTTTATAAAAAATGGAAAATTAGAATAAAAAGGGATAGGTGCAGAGACTCAATGGAAGCTGTTCTAACGAATGAAATTGACTACGTTACGTTAGTAGCAAAAATCCTTCTATCAAAATGATAGAAATGACAGTAAAGGATAAGCTTATATACCTAATACATACTGACATAGGAAACGATTAATCACAACCCGAATCCTATATCTCTAATAATATATAGAATATATAGAATACAAATTCAAATGAAATTAGAATAAAAATACTAAAGATGAATATGAAAATAGAAATCTTCCACTAAATCTTCATCTTCTATATTTCTATTATCTATATTATCTATTATATTACTAATATCTAATTACTAATATCTAAATCTAATACTATCTAATACTATAATCTAATACTAATCTAATACTATATAATACTAGAATTATATAATACTATAACTATATATTATATATATATATATAGTTATAAATATAGTTATAATTAGTAATAACTAGTAATATATTATATATTCTAATTAGTTAGAATATAATTAGTTTATAATTAGTATTAGTATAAATTAGTATTAGTATAATATAAGTATATATTGTATATATATATATATTTATATTATTATATAATATATAATATATTTATTATATTTAATATTCTATATTCTATTTAATTTGAATTTAATTATAAATTATATATTTTATATATATTTATATATTTTGTATTTATAATTTATTTATTTATGATTATGATTTATTATGATTTATGATTTTTTATAATTTTTATTTTAATTTTTAATTTCTTATATATCTAATTTTTATTATATATATTATTATATATTTTATATTATATTTATATTATATTATAATACTATTCATAATAATGATATGAGTATTAGTATGAGTATTAGGATTCGTATAAAGATATATATAAACCCTCTATTTCGATTCTATATTAGTTAGAATGATAGAGATCAAATAATCATTCTAAATGATAAAAAAATCTATTAAAAATGGAAGAGTTATTCTGAATCCATTCCAATTGAAGTTGAAAAAGGAATAGAATTCAAATATTCAGTGATCAAATGAAATGATTCATTCCAGAGTTTCATAGATCTTTTGAAAGTTAAAAAGTTAATCGGACGAGAATAAAGAGAGAGTCCCATTTTACATGTCAATATCGACAACAATGAAATTTATAGTAAGAGGAAAATCCGTCGACTTTTAAAATCGTGAGGGTTCAAGTCCCTCTATCCCCAAGAAAAGCCCATTTTACCTCCTCTTATTTATATTTATTTTATTTATTTTATACTCTTTTTTTTTCATCAGTGGTTCAGTTCAAACAAAATTGAAGATTTTAGATCTTTACAAAATTAAAGATCTTTATCTTTCTCATTTCATTCACTCTGTTCTTTCACAAATGGATCCGAATAGAAATCCTCGGTTCTTCTTCCAATCCAATTTCATTTGTTTTGTATAGATACGATACCTGTACAAATGAATATATATGTATAGATTAAAGGAATCCCCATTATTGAATCATTCACAGTCCATATCATTATCCTTACATTTACAAAGAAAGTCTTCTTTTTTTTTTGTTTTTAAGATCTAAGAAATTGAGGGGCTAGGTCCAATTTGTTAAGACTTTTTTAGTTCTTTTCATTGACATAGATACAAGTACTCCGCTAGGATGATGCACAGGAAAGGAAATGGTCGGGATAGCTCAGTTGGTAGAGCAGAGGACTGAAAATCCTCGTGTCACCAGTTCAAATCTGGTTCCTGACACGTGAATAATGTATCGGATAGATACTCATACCTCATACAAATGCAATTTCATTGTCATTGATACGGATCGGGATACATATTCTTTACTTTACTTAAAAAAATAGATAATTAGATAAAAAGATTCAATCAAAGAGTGAAAGGATAGGAATAGAAAGGATGTGTTTCAGACACAGTACAAATCAACCCCGATTCCTTTAATTTTTAAATTTATTCATTTCGTCTCTTCTGTCTTTTTTCATATTTTTTTATCACTCTTGCTCAAGTTACTTTACGGGGCCCCCCTAAGTGATGTGCGCGGTACAAAGTTCATGTTGCAGAACTCTTTTGAGTCATCCTAGTCT